TAGTATGGGGAAGAAGTGGACTCTAGAGGTACTACTAATTGATTTAGGAATCAAACCGTATCAATTGTTTTATAGATCGTTCTGCAACGCGTTTTGAAGTATATACGCACTTTATATGAGAAAAAATATAGACATAGTGGTTGTCTAACGAGATACTATGCATAATAAAATTTTGCCTTAGGCGAGTCACATTTTGCGCACTTACCGCTTGTTTTATTATTTTCGAAATTTAATTTCTACTTTATCGACTCATTTCATATCAGGGTTCAAGCATTAAAAATCTGTGAGGTTTATTTTTTATTCCCTTTCGAAATCTAAAGAAGTGCTCATAGAACTCCTGTCAATGAATCAATCCATTTTTTCTTCGGAATGCTAGAAAAAAGATTCTTACTTTATTTTATTAATATATGCCCAGAATAATCCTTTTTCTTTCGTTGATTTGATTCTTTCGATAGATCACGAGACTCAGATTGCAAATAATAAGAAATCTAAATCTAAAAATTAGAACTATAAAGTAAGACAAGATAATTATTTCAGATTGATTCGGAACAAATAGGTGTATCAAAAAAATAGAAAGGGTCCTATGTAAATTCCATATATTATCTTGATATCTACATATATCAAGATAATATTGTAGATTGATCAACACTAAGCCTCTGTCTTTATTATAAAGTACAACTTTATACACTACAATAACACTACTATTATAGTATGGTAAGAAAGAAAGAAAAATATGAATCTTTCTTTCTTATCATACTATACTATCGGATCTCATAGAATACTGTCGATTATAGTCTGCTCATTTCATTTAAGACGCGAAATTGGAATCATTTTCCTTTTTCTTCAACCATTGATAAGAACTCAGAGGTCAAGTTTCATTCAAATTAATTAATTCTTTTTATTTTGACTTTCTGTTTTTACGTAAATGATAAGCAGAAAAGCAGTAGGAACTAGAATGAACAGTGCAGTAGCAATAAATGCAAGAATATTTACTTCCATAATCTCATCGTTTTTTTTACTTCACAATAACTCGGGATTTAATCCCATAGAGATGATAAATCTTTCGCCTATAAATTCAATGAATGAATTACCTCTCAATGATCTTGAATCGGATCAAGATCATGAATAACAATATCTGAGCTATCAAATCAATTTGTCGTCGCGAATTGAATAGTATAACATAGGAAGATCTTTTATCCATACCGAATCCAAAATAGGATTCCCGGCCCAATCAAAAATTACTTTATTTTTCATTCTTTTCTTTCTTTTCTATAACCTACCTTAAGTCTTCCTTGTACAATCGTCGAATGAAGTATTATCTTATCTGACCACCCGTCCCTTTCCATTAGTCACAAACGCCCAACAAACAATAGAAGCAAAGTGGAAAAATAAAGGAGTTACGTTCTAAACTCCGGTTTTTTAATGATCTAATTTTCTTGGAAGACAAAGAAGTGTGATAAAGATGAGTCCGAGGATAAAAGAAGGAATATTCTATCAAATGAAATTTCAATATTTTTTTTTAGTTTAGGGTTTGTTCTTTCGTTGGTGGGCCTCCTAAAAAAAATAGAAAATATAGGAAGGAAAAGTTGATTCATTCCGTTGCTAATGCTAAGAGGAGTAGGATCTTTAATGGATCTTTATCCTTCTTTTTTGTACCCTCCCCCTAGGTTATTAGTACTGGGACACATATATCAAAAGTTCAGTGTGTCATTTGAATGAAATAGATTTTTTCAACTTCGCATTAGTAATTGAGGTTACACAAACAAAACCGGGTCCAGAAGGAGAGATTTTTTAAGCTGGAAAGGGATTTTATCGGGGGGATTATGTTAAATTCATTTTGTATTGTACAACAAAGAAATTCCATTTTCGTATGTGCCCCTGAGAAACATATAGTCTTATATTCCATCGAAAAAGCAGACTGAGTATCTCTTGGAATACTGACTAGAGTGCTCCCCTCACTTGTACTAATCTACATATGTCTTTCTACTACCAATCGGTACTAGTTGAAGTAATGAAAATTTCCCTATTTGTTTAATGAGAAACGCGAAACGAAAAAGGAACGAAAAAAGAACCCCCTTGGGAATGAAATTATGCTTCCTGCTCCCCCGTTGACAGAAAAAGGAGAGAAGATTTATGTACTTATTGGATCCGTCGGGACTGACGGGGCTCGAACCCGCAGCTTCCGCCTTGACAGGGCGGTGCTCTGACCAATTGAACTACAATCCCATGGAAATAAGGGATCTAGCAGAAAAATTTATTCTTTTTTATTCCTCCGTATCGGGTATTTCTGAAGGACAAGGGGGTTATACCATCTCGTGGTATATTGGCGAATTGTTGGGCCGAGCTGGATTTGAACCAGCGTAGACATATTGCCAACGAATTTACAGTCCGTCCCCATTAACCGCTCGGGCATCGACCCAGGAAGAATCCATTTAAGGTTTATTGGTAATCCACGATCAACTTCCTTTCGTAGTACCCTACCCCCAGGGGAAGTCGAATC